CTCAGCAACAGTCGGACAAGTGGGTAATGTTGGGGTGAACCAGAAAAACTTGGGTAGAGCCGGATCTAAGCGTTGGCTAGGCAAGCGTCCTGTAGTAAGAGGAGTAGTTATGAACCCTGTAGACCATCCCCATGGGGGTGGTGAAGGGAGGGCCCCAATTGGTAGAAAAAGACCCACAACCCCTTGGGGTTATCCTGCGCTTGGAAGAAGAAGTAGAAAAAGGAATAAATATAGTGATAGTTTGATTCTTCGTCGCCGTAGTAAATAGTAAATAGGAGAATATTGAAAATCAAATATGTTTCTTCGTCTTTAGTCTTTACAAAAAAAAAGATAGGAGTAATTAGCTGTGACACGTTCACTAAAAAAAAATCCTTTTGTAGCTAATCATTTATTGGTCAAAATTGAGAAGCTCAACATGAGGGCAGAAAAAGAAATAATCGTAACTTGGTCCCGGGCATCTACCATTATACCCACAATGATCGGCCATACAATCGCTATTCATAATGGAAAAGAACATTTGCCTATTTATATAACAGATAGTATGGTAGGTCACAAATTGGGAGAATTCGCACCTACTCTGAATTTCCGGGGACATGCGAGAAACGATAAAAAATCTCGTCGTTAATGTTAATAAAGTGAATATGGGTGCTTATTGTTTATTGATGGGAGGTGAACCTTATGATAGAGTTGGTACGAGAGGTAGAAGTATACGCTGTAGGTCAATATATATGTATGTCTGCCCACAAAGCGCGAAGAGTAATTGATCAAATTCGGGGTCGCCCCTACGATGAAACACTTATGATACTAGAACTCATGCCTTATCGAGCATGTTATCCCATTTTTAAATTAATTTATTCCGCAGCAGCAAATGCTACTAACAATATGGGTTTCGACAAAACGGCTTTAATTATTAGTCAAGCCGAAGTTAACGAGGGTACTGTCGTGAAAAAGTTAAAACCTCGAGCGAGAGGACGTAGTTACCCGATAAAAAGGCCTACCTGTCATATAACTATCGTATTGCAAGACATATCCAAAGATAAAAAATTTTATATATGGTTAAAGAAAGAAAGGGGATGGGTATATAAAGAGAAGTATATACCTATTGAAGATAAGTATCAAATGATGCTATATGATGCGCTATTTGAGAACAGACTAATATGGGCTAATGACGGTAGCGAGGTCGTCGTATGGGACAAAAAATAAATCCACTCGGTTTCAGGCTTGGTACAACCCAAAGTCATCATTCCCTTTGGTTTTCACAACCAAAAAATTATTCTGAAGGTCTCCAGGAAGATAAAAAAATACAGGATTGTATCACGAATTATGTACAAAAAAATAGTAGAATATCCTCTGGTATCGAGGGGATTGCACGTATAGAAATTCAAAAAAGAATAGATCTGATCCAAATCATAATACATATGGGGTTCCCAAAATTGCTAATAGAGGGTAGATCGCAAGGAATCGAAGAATTACAGAACAATGTACAAAAAAGATTTAATTCTGTAAACCGAAAACTTAACATTGCTATCACAAGAATTGCAAAACCTTATGGAAATCCTAATATTCTTGCAGAATTTATAGCCGGACAATTAAAAAATAGAGTTTCATTTCGAAAGGCAATAAAAAAAGCTATTGAATTAACAGAACAAGCGGATACAAAAGGAATTCAAGTCCAAATCGCGGGGCGTATCGACGGAAAGGAAATTGCACGTGTGGAATGGATTAGAGAGGGTAGGGTTCCCCTACAAACCATTCGAGCTAAAATTAATTATTGTGCCTATACAGTTCGAACTATTTATGGGGCATTAGGCATCAAAATTTGGATATTTACAGACGAGGAGTAATGGTGCTTTGGTTTTACGTTCTATCCACTCTATCCGGGGATGGAACAAAAAATCACAAGCTCCTTCATTATTTTTTCATTCACTAACAATAAAAAAAATCAATTATAATTCTTCGAATTCTATAGGGTTGAATAAAAATTTGATTGACCATTTGGTATAATTGCTATGCTTAGTGTGTGACTCGTTGGTTTTTTTTTAGGTTTATAGGTTAGGATTAAGGGGGAGACCGGCCCGTAGTCTGAACTAATAATTATAGAACTAATAACCAACTCATTGCTTCGTATTATCTGGATCCAGGGAACCAGTCACTATATGATGTATCAATCATATCGTTGTAGCAACTGAAATTTTTTTCTCAATTTTACATAACATAAAAGAGAAATCAATCAGATCATAAAGTTGTGAAGCAAAAAAGGGATATGGATATAAAGGAAGGCTGATAGAAAGAGAAAAAGAAAATATCAATGATATATGATTCCAATATGATGTATGGTCTATGAATTATCTCATATTCATATAAGAGCAATGTAATAAAGCATTAATAGGGATTTGTCCATAATTTAGTAATTAGATGTATCTAATTCATAAGAAAAAAAAAAAAAGAGCACCGAGTCAATAAAGACTGAGGAGATTGGCTCAGGAACAAATTGAATTTGGAGCTCCATTGCAAAGTTTGGGCCTAGCCATTAATGGAGAAGCGATGGGAACGACAGAACCCGTGACTCCAGAAGATTCTATTGAAAATAAATCCTAATGAGTCATTGGGTGGGATGGCGGAACGAACCAAAAACCAATTAATTTATTCTGATAGGTCGTGGGATGACCCTACGAATCAAACAGATATTGAAAGAGTAAATATTCGCCCGCGAAAACTTATTGATTTCTAAGTTTTGTACGATTCAAAAAAAGTCAAAATAAAAATTTCTTAATATTATTAGAAATTATTAGAAATATTAAAAACATTTTATTTATTATTTATTTAAAGTATCCTAGAAAGTTACTTCGAATTTGATATACATAGAAAAGCAAGATATAACAATTCCTACGTTATAGATTCGATCTCAAAAAATCCCAGAATCCCTTGCATTATTCATTAAATACATATATCTGTAATCTTTTTTTATCGTTTCATTCGCGAGGAGCTGGATGAGAAGAAACTCTCATGTCCGGTTCTGCAGTAGAGATGGCATTGAGGAACAGCCATCAACTATAACCCCAAAAGAACCAGATTCCGTAAACAACATAGAGGACGAATGAAGGGAATCTCTTATCGAGGCAATCGTATTTGTTTCGGCAGATACGCTCTTCAGGCACTTGAACCCGCTTGGATTACATCTAGACAAATAGAAGCGGGGCGAAAATCAATGACACGATATGCGCGTCGTGGTGGAAAAATATGGATACGTATATTTCCAGACAAACCCGTTACAGTAAGACCTACTGAAACCCGTATGGGTTCGGGGAAAGGATCCCCCGAATTCTGGGTATCCGTCGTTAAACCAGGTCGAATACTTTACGAAATGGGTGGAGTATCAGAAATTGTAGCCAGAGAAGCTATTTCAATAGCTGCGTCCAAAATGCCTATACGAACTCAATTCGTTATTGCAGGATAGAACTAGAACTGTGTAACCGAAAGAAAGGGCCTTTATATGATGAAAAAACAAACGAGGTTTTCTTATTTTTTCTTTCTGAACAAACAATATTTCTTCTTTTTTTTTAATGCAAAGGGCGAAGAAAAAAATGATTCAACCTCAAACCTATTTAAATGTAGCAGATAACAGCGGGGCTAAAGAATTAATGTGTATTCGAATCATAGGGGCCAGTAATCGACGATATGCTCATATTGGAGACGTTATTGTTGCTGTAATCAAAGAAGCAGTGCCCCATATGCCTCTACAAAGATCAGAAGTGATCAGAGCTGTAATTGTACGTACATGTAAAGAACTCAAACGCGACAACGGTATGATAATACAATATGATGACAACGCAGCAGTTGTCATTGATCAAGAAGGAAATCCAAAGGGAACTCGAGTTTTTGGTGCGATCGCTCGAGAATTGAGACAGTTGAATTTTACGAAAATAGTTTCATTAGCTCCTGAGGTATTATAAAAACTAATAGATAATAGCTGAGACTATGTAGGGTATCTGAAAAATATTCAACTCAAATTACTTAGTAGAATTTAGTAGTAGATTGTGTCTCACGCATATACCTTTAATAATTCAAATAAATAAATAAAAAAGCAGAACAGAACATGTTGATTAGATAAAAATTTGGAGGCACTAATAATTATAGTTCATCATGGGCAGGGACACTATTGCAGACCTAATAACGGCTATACGAAATGCTGACATGGATAAAAAGGGAACGGTTCGAGTCGCATCTACGAATATTACCGAAACCATTGTTAAAATACTTCTACGAGAAGGCTTTATTGAAAATGTAAGAAAACATCGAGAAAAAAATAAATATTTCTTAGTTTCAACTCTGCGACATAGAAGAAATAGGAAAGGACCTTATAGAACTATTTTAAAACGGATCAGTCGACCTGGCCTACGAATCTATTCCAACTATCAACGAATTCCTAGGATTTTAGGAGGAATGGGGATTGTAATTCTTTCTACTTCTCGAGGTATAATGACAGACCGAGAGGCTCGACTAGAAGGAATCGGGGGAGAGATTTTGTGTTATATATGGTAAGTAATCTCTCCGGTATCCGAATAAAATCCGTAACTTTCTATTTGTTTTGTGAAAAAAGAGGAAGGGCGGGCTCTCTAAAATCACTCCTCCTCCATTAGTTGATACTTCAAAGGGGGTTATCCGGAATGAAAGACCAAAAATGGATTCATGAAGGTTTAATTATTGAATAACTTCCCAATGGTATGTTTCGAGTTCGTTTAGATAATGAAGATTTGATTCTAGGTTATGTTTCCGGAAGGATACGACGTAGTTTTATACGAATACTACCGGGCGATCAAGTCAAAATTGAAGTAAGTCGTTATGATTCAACCAGGGAGCGCATAATTTATAGGCTCCGCAACAAAGATTCAAATGATTAGGTGGCTTTTTCAACATCCCTTTCGTTGGGACACAATTCGAGGTTAAAAATTTCAAGAGACTTATTTTCTTCTAAAAAGCCGATTCGTAATTAAAGCAAGGAAAAACAAATTATGAAAATAAGGGCCTCCGTTCGTAAAATTTGTGAAAAATGTCGACTGATCCGTAGGCGGGGACGAATTATAGTAATTTGTTCCAACCCGAGGCATAAACAGAGACAGGGATAATCTTTCTAAAAAAAAGATTCTCCAAGGTACCCAATGCACAAATTAAAGGATCTGTTTTGACATGAAATGGATATATCCGTATATCTCTGACTCATATTTATGAGATGATAAAATATGATAAAACCCATACCAAAGGTTGGTTCGCGTAGGAATGGACGCATTGGTTCACGTAAGAATGGACGTAGAATACCAAAAGGAGTTATTCATGTTCAAGCAAGTTTCAACAATACCATTGTAACGGTTACAGATATAAGGGGTCGGGTGATTTCGTGGTCCTCCGCCGGTACTTGTGGATTCAGGGGCACAAGAAGAGGAACACCATTTGCTGCCCAAACTGCAGCAGCAAACGCTATTCGTACAGTAGTAGATCAAGGTATGCAACGAGCAGAAGTCAGGATAAAAGGTCCTGGTCTTGGAAGAGATGCAGCATTACGAGCCATTCGCAGAAGTGGTATACTATTAAGTTTTGTCAGAGACGTAACCCCTATGCCACACAATGGATGTAGACCGCCTAAAAAAAGACGTATATAGAAATAAGAATTGAACGTATTTCAAGAGAAATATAAGAATTGAACGTATTTCAAGAGAAATAAATGATTCAATGATCTGATCAAAAAAAATTACTATGCTTCGAGAGGAAGTAGCAGTATCTACTCGGACACTACAGTGGAAGTGTGTTGAATCAAGAACAGACAGTAAGCGTCTTTATTATGGCCGTTTTGTTCTATCTCCGCTTATGAAAGGTCAAGCCGATACGATCGGCATCGCGATGCGAAGGGCTTTACTTGGAGAAATAGAAGGAACATGTATAACACATGCAAAATCTGAAAAGATACCACACGAATATTCTACCGTAGCCGGTATTGAAGAATCGGTACATGAAATCTTAATGAATTTGAAAGAAATTGTATTGAGAAGTAATTTGTATGGAACTTGCGACGCATCCATTTGCTTCAAGGGTCCTGGAACCATAACTGCTAAAGACATCATCTCACCACCTTCTGTGGAAATCGTTGATACTACACAGCATATAGCTAGCCTGACGGAACCGATCAATTTTTGTATTGGATTACAAATCGAGAGGAACCGAGGATATCGTATGAAAACACCAAATAACGCTCAAAAAGGAAGTTATCCTATAGATGCAGTATTCATGCCTGTTCGAAATGCGAATCATAGTATTCATTCTTATGGGAATGAGAATGAAAAACAAGAGATACTTTTTCTCGAAATATGGACGAACGGAAGTTTAACTCCTAAAGAAGCCCTTCACGAAGCCTCCCGTAATTTGATTGATTTATTTATTCCTTTTCTACATGCGGAAGAACAAAACATAAATTTAGAGGACAATCAAAATGGGGCAACTTTACCCCTTTTCATCTTTCATGATGAATTGACTAAACTAAAAAAAAACGAAATAGCATTGAAATGGATTTTTATTGACCAATCAGAATTGCCTTCCAGGACCTATAATTGCCTCAAAAGGTCCAATATACATACATTATTAGACCTTTTGAATAAGAGCCAAGAAGATCTTCTGAAAATTGAACATTTTCGAATAGAAGATATAAAACGGATATTGGGCATTCTACAAAAGCATTTCGTAATTGATTTACCGAAGAATAAGTTTTCAATTTCATTTGAAAGTTGAAATCCATTGGATTGGATGGATTTCGTCTTTTTTTTCTTTGTATTTCAATTTCTAAAGAAAAAATGCATAGGTTTTGAGTCTTCAGTATGATCTGTATATTTGGAATAGACCCAGAAGTCAATTGAATAAATGTACGTATCTAGGGAGGATTCACTTTGAAGTGACTATTCCCTAGATACAGAGGTTGTGTTATTTATTTCACGGCGGAATCTATTTAAAAAAGGCCTAAAGTTAGAGATTTATCAATAGGTAATGTTGCTCCAATACCCAACCAAAGGGCTACTGCGGTACCAATCAAAAAGACGGTTGTAGCTACTGGACGGCGAAATGGGTTTTGGAATTTATTAACATTCTCCAAAAAAGGTACTGTTAATAATCCGGCCGGTACTGAAGCCATTAAAAGAACACCCAATAACTTATTGGGCACTGTACGGAGTATTTGAAATACGGGAAAAAAGTACCATTCGGGTAATATTTCCAAAGGGGTTGCAAATGGATCTGCGGGTTCACCAATCATTGACGGTTCTAGAACTGCTAAACCTACGTTACATGCAATAGTACCCAAAATTACTACTGGAAAAATATATAAAAGATCATTGGGCCATGCGGGCTCGCCATAATAATTATGACCCATCCCTTTGGCCAATTTAGCTCTTAATACAGGATCATTCAAATCAGGTTTCTTTGTTATTGGGATAGGTGAATTCTTACGGATCCATCCCCCGAAAGAACCGGACATGATAATTTTTCATCATCCGGCTCGAGCACGAATCAAAGGAATCAAAGAGATCCGTAGAAAATCTATATGTCATCCAGATCAACACATATATGACTCTATCAAAAAAAAAAAAAATTTACTGGATGCAATGTAATTTTCTGGAATTGCAACTACCCCTTGAAATGATTCAGTTTTGACAATTCCCGGTAAATGCTCAACACCCAAGTGGGCTTACAAAAATTATTCTGCTCAAGTGCTTTTTGGGTCGTCTTATGCCTTGTTATTGGCGTTTATCCCCAAAATATTTCAAATCGTCTTACATACAAAGGATTTACTTGTTACTAAATATAGTTTAGCCTGTGTTTTTCTTTAGATCCCCTGTTTCACTCTGATAGTATGATAGGTCAGAATCAATGCATAGGAAATGAATGCATTTCAATACTATATTAAGTAAGTGAAATGGAATAGATAAAACAAAATATGTATCGTGCCACATTACTTATTTTACTGGATCTTACAGAGCCTATTCATGCACAACATGATTTAATTCGGGTCTAATCATAGAAAAAGTTCTCCTGAAGCGAACCAGCCTATCTTATGTATGGGGCTTACGTGGTGGTTAGAACAGAGACACATTTGGTTATAAATTCCAATGTGGCGGATAAAATCATATATCTGCATGGGCCAATCAATAGTTCAAGTCGCACACTCCCATAATCCATATTCTCTTCGTAGAATCCACTTCAACTATTCGTATCAAATAAGTAATACAATATTGCAATTGCAGAGTTGAAGGGAAATATCCAAACACATGTCTTATTTTTTTTTTCAATAATCCATATTTGTAGCAATGAAATACTATTATTCCTACCCAAATTGATAGATAATTGATTACAAATATCTAGGATCCGCCTTTTCTATACGCTATAAAGGACCGGAAATACCTTGCTTACGTATCATTAAGAAGTGCATTAACATAAATACGGCAGTAAGAAGAGGTAATACAAAAGTGTGTAAACTATAAAAACGAGTCAAAGTAGATTGACCCACACTAGCGCTTCCGCGTAATAACTCGACCAAGGGCGATCCTATTACAGGGATAGCGTCAGGTACGCCTGTTACGATTTTGACTGCCCAATAACCAATTTGGTCCCAAGGTAAGGAATAACCAGTTACACCAAAGGATGCGGTCAATACACCAAGAATCACACCCGTAACCCAAGTCAATTCACGAGGCTTTTTAAATCCACCGGTGAGATACACACGAAATACGTGCAGGATCATCATTAGGACCATCATACTTGCCGACCATCGATGAACTGAGCGGATTAACCAACCAAAGTTAGCTTCAGTCATTATGTATTGAACCGAGGTAAAAGCCTCGGTAACGGTTGGACGATAGTAAAAAGTCATGGCAAATCCCGTAGCTACTTGTACTAAAAAACAAGTAAGCGTAATACCTCCTAGACAATAAAATATGTTGACGTGAGGAGGAACATATTTACTAGTTATATCATCTGCAATCGCCTGAATTTCGAGACGCTCTTCGAACCAATCATATACTTTATTGAGATAGGTAAACCAAAGGAACTCCCCCTCCGAGAACCATATATGAGAATTTCATCTCGTATAGCTCAAGCAAAAACACCCCAATACCGGTTGCAACAGATATGTAATAGGAAGTTTGAAACTTCTTCTTAGGGCTCCATTCAATTTTCTCTGTAAATAGCAAATACGAAGAAGCAAAAAACCTAAAGCTCTTCTTTGTTTTATGATGATAATGCCAAAATATCAAGTCAGCTCATTCATCTTTATGTTGATTGTTACAGGCCTCTTGAATTTTCTCTGTCTCTATTTTTGTTTATTGTTTTTATTTGTGTATTATATATATAATGTGGATTTTTTTGTTTATTATTGATAGGAATTTTCTTGTTGAGACCCTATAAATCGATTGAAACCTTAGATTCATACTAGAACCACGATGATTGAATAAAGCCCCCAACCCAAGCTAAGCCCAAAGGTTCTCTGAGTAAGAACCATTGGATCATCACTTATTCACTGAATAGGTGAAATGACTTGACTCAAAATCCAGATAAACTTTTGTATTTGTCTGTTGATCAAAATAAGCAAACAAATAAGCATAAAAATAATTTTGAAAGAAGAACAATCCTTCGCTTTATAATTATTAAATATTAAATCCTTAGAAATTTTTGAGTCCGGTCACGAGGTCTGAATAGTAGGTATGAATCATAGTTCAAATATTTCTTTTCTTGATCTATTTCATTCCATATATTCCGTGCTCCGGATACTACAATCAATATCCGACGAGGCAGAACCCATCTCTTTCAAGATGACAGACCCATTCTCTGTATTATCAATAAGATCAATTATAACAAGTCACACACTCATATTCCGGAAATACCGAAACAAAGGAATTTCGCGGTCGAACTGCCGGAAGGGCCTATAAATCCTAGTCCTAAGTGATTCAGTTTGGATTGAAAAGCCCGGACTTAGTGATTCTTATAGACCTAATTCATTGAAATTCCATCCAATAAAACAGAAGAGTTATAAATCTCCAAAATAATAGATAGGAATACCGCAAATAGAGCCATTGCGACACCCATCAAGGGGGTAGTTCCCCATCCAGGAGCTACTTTACCATATTCCGAATTCAATGGTTTCAATAAATTTCCTAGACCTGTTTGTCTTGGTCTTGGACCAGATCTAGAATTACCCTCAACGGTTTGTGTAGCCATAAATCCTATTGCATTGGTTGAGATCTGTTGACTTTGTATACCATTCCGTTGTAAATAAACGATCTTATCATAGATCCATTGTGGTCTTGAAATTATATAATAATGGAAACAGCAACCCTAGTCGCCATCTTTATATCTGGTTTACTTGTAAGTTTTACCGGGTACGCCTTATATACCGCTTTTGGGCAACCCTCTCAACAACTAAGAGATCCATTCGAGGAACACGGGGACTAGTAGAAGTAAAGTAATGAGCCTCCCAGTATGGGAGGCTCATTACTTTACTTCTACTTCAATTGAGATAATAAAAAATCATTTTTTAGTCGGAACCTTAGGTGGTTCTCGAAAAAAGATAGCGAAAAAAATGATTCCTAGAGTCGAGACTAAGAGGAATGTATAAACCAATGCTTCCATAAATAAATTCGATCGTGGTTTACAATTATAGCTTCCACACCTGTTCATTTGGTTTGGGATTATCTCCCAAAAAAATAAAAGACAAAAGTCAAATAAAAAGCAGCGATTTAGCTCAAAATTTCTCTCGTAACCTATATAAAAGTTAAATCACAAAAATACAATCGAGGCGAAAGATACCAGATCAATGTTGTATCAGACTGCCTGTCTCCTTGTAGTAGGATCCCCAAGTTTTTGGAATGCTCCAAATTCCACTTGAGCATCCAAATCCGGGTCAATACCAGCAAAAACATCTCTGAACAAGGTTCTAGCTCCATGCCAAATGTGTCCGAAAAAGAAGAGCAAAGCAAATGAAGCATGCCCAAAAGTGAACCAACCTCTCGGACTGCTACGAAAAACACCATCGGATTTCAAAGTAGCACGATCTAATTCAAAAATTTCACCTAATTGAGCGCGTCTAGCATATTTTTTCACAGTTGCGGGATCATTATAACTGACTCCATTGAGTTCGCCGCCAAAGAACTCAACAGTTACTCCTACTTGCTCGACACTATACTTAGATTCTGCCCTTCTAAAAGGCACATCGGCTCTCACAATTCCGTCTCCATCTACCAAAACCACTGGAAATGTTTCAAAAAAGGTAGGCATACGACGTACAAAAAGCTCACGCCCCTCTTTATCTCTAAAGATAGGATGCCCTAACCATCCAACAGCTATTCCATCCCCGTTGTCCATTGAGCCCGCTCTGAATAATCCCCCTTTTGCTGGATTATTGCCGATGTAATCATAAAAAGCTAATTTTTCGGGAATTTTAGACCAAGCTTCTGATAAACTCTGATTTTCCGCTAGTCCGGCACCAACCCTTCGATATATTTCTTGTTGGAAGTATCCCTGATCCCATTGATAACGAGTGGGGCCAAATAATTCGATGGGGGTAGTTGCTGAACCATACCACATAGTTCCTGCAACAACAAAAGCTGCAAAAAAGACAGCAGCAATACTACTGGAAAGGACAGTTTCAATATTACCCATACGTAATCCTTTGTATAGGCGTTGGGGCGGACGGACACTAAGATGAAATAGGCCCGCTAATATGCCCAATGTCCCCGCTGCAATATGATGAGAGGCTATCCCTCCCGGAACAAAAGGGTCAAAACCTTCTACGCCCCACGCAGGACTTACAGATTGTACTTTTCCCGTTAGTCCATAAGGGTCGGACACCCATATTCCAGGACCATATAAGCCTGTTACATGAAATGCACCAAACCCAAAGCAAGCTAACCCTGAAAGAAATAAATGAATTCCAAAAATCTTTGGCAAATCCAAAGAAGGTTTTCCTGTACGTTCATCACGGAATATTTCTAGATCCCAATACACCCAATGCCAGATGGCTGCCAAGAAGCACAAGCCAGAAAACACAATATGCGCTCCGGCCACACCTTCGTAACTCCAAATACCCGGATTTGTTACAGTCCCTCCTGTGATACTCCAACCGCCCCATGAATTGGTTATTCCTAAACGAGTCATGAAGGGTATAACGAACATACCCTGTCTCCACATTGGATCAAGAACGGGGTCAGAGGGATCAAAAACTGCTAATTCGTATAGAGCCATTGAACCTGCCCACCCAGAAACTAGAGCTGTATGCATTATATGGACAGCAAGCAATCGACCGGGATCATTCAATACGACAGTATGAACACGATACCAAGGCAAACCCATTAAAATACCCCTTTATCAAAGAAAACTAGACACTATGTAACTTTATCGCATTGGAAAAGACTATGCTATAGACTTCTGCTTTTCAGTGGATTATTTCGGAGCAAGGGTTCATATTTATTTTATTCCATTTTGTTGGTAATAATGGAACAATTCTGTTCGTAGGAACAAAGAAAAGCAGATCTATTCTATACCCGATAAGTACCAATACGCAATGGGAGGATTGGCCCCCTTTATCTATGCATTTGTTCATAGAAACTTGTTTGGCATTCGAACAGCCATAAGATTTTTCTTTTATTCGTCTTCCTATACGAACTTTTCAATCTTCTGAAAACAATAAGTTACGTTTCCACATTAAAGTTAAATCTAATACTTAACTCTTTTGTCTTTGCATTTGATGCCTATTGGTGTTCCAAAAGTACCCTTTCGGAGTCCGGGAGAGGAGGATGCAGTTTGGGTTGACGTATAGTGCGACTTGTCAGCCATATTTGGTCATATGGGATTTCCCCGTTCTCGCCCCCGATCGAGATACCCCTGCTTCGCCAAAAAATTGATTAAAACATCAAGAATTTGGAGCGTGAAGTGCAATTAGATCAATTTTTGAGGGATCAATAGTAATATTTTCAATTAGAATAATTTATGGTTGGCTTGGTTGGACCAATAAAATGAAGTATCCAGGCTCCGTTCAGAAAACACTCACCTTCACTTGGTAAGGTAATATGGGTATGATTACCACTTGTATCAGAAAAGCTTCCTAACTTATACCCTATCAGCGATCTCAAACTGCTAATCAATGAAAAAATATGATGACTACATCAATCAAAAGAAGGAAGTAAATGAATTGGAAAAAGGTCGTATCAAAAATAAGCGGTATTTAGATCATTTGTTCTATATGTACAAATAGAAATCGGTTAGATCTTTACCCGGAGTAGAGCATAAACCTAAAAAAATTGAGGAGGCCCATTCAGGAACAAGAAAATTACATCGTAATTTGGAGATGAAACAATACATCAATGAGAGGTTAATTTGAGATAAGTTTATAGGAGGTATAAAAAAAGTCCTTCTATAATCTATAATATAAACCAGCACATTGATTTTTTTTGAGCCGTATGCATTCAAAGGTGCGTGTACGGTTCTTAGGGGATGAAATTTTGTCCTATCCTAATCAACCGACTTTATCGAGAAAGATTACTTTTTTTAGGCCAAGAAGTTGATAGCGAGATCTCGAACCAACTTATTGGTCTCATGGTATATCTCAGTATAGAGGATGAGACCCGGGATCTTTATTTGTTTATAAACTCGCCCGGCGGATGGGTAATACCCGGAGTAGCTATTTATGATACTATGCAATTTGTGCCACCCGATGTACATACAATATGCATGGGATTAGCCGCTTCAATGGGCTCTTTCATTCTGGTCGGAGGAGAAATTACCAAACGTCTAGCATTCCCTCACGCTTGGCGCCAATGAGTTTTTTTATTGGATAGAAATAAAGAAGACTATGCCTTCGCCGTATGGAATATGAATAAGAATATTGAGTAATAATAGCATGGCATTTCGAGTTCGGTATGGGCAAACCTTTAATTATTGTTTTTCATAACATGAGATTGTGTATCGGGAGAGTAGTATGAGACAAAAGATATTTCCGATTTTTCTTATCTATCGGGAGTTCATTTCAGCGTCACAATTTTTTGTTTTCACACCAGAATTCTTTTTCTAATAGTTATGTTGAGTACTAAAAAAAAAACAAGATAATTTTTCCTTCTTTGATTCTTTGATCGGATCAAAAAGAAACTTTGGGATTGCTGAATCACAGACGAGAAAAATTCTAAATTCAATATCGAAAGCAACGGAACCATCATAGTATTTTTTAACTCCACCGAAAGGAAGGGTGGTAAATGGATCACTTAACGATCTGGATTTGATAGATCCTATTTCTCTTTTTCGCGCTGGAAGCGAAAGATAAATTCCATTGTGGAGCCGTATGCAATGCACACTAAATGCCTGTACGGTTGTTCAATCCTATATCTATAGATATTTTTTATTCTTCTTGTTATTCTTTATCTCTTTCCGTCGCCCGATCATATGAGATAGAGGAATACTTCGTTATTTGATATCATCAGGGTAATGATCCACCAACCTGCTAGTTCTTTTTATGAGGCACAAACGGGAGAGTTTGTCCTAGAAGCGGAAGAACTGCTGAAACTTCGCGAAACCCTCACCAGGGTTTATGTACAAAGAACGGGCAACCCCCTGTGGGTTGTATCCGAAGACATGGAAAGGGACGTTTTTATGTCAGCAACAGAAGCCCAAGCTCATGGAATTGTTGATCTTGTAGCAGTCGAAAATACGGGGGATCTTGTGTAAATCTTTGATTCCACCTCAAATAATAAATAATTCGAATGAACTGCGATTTTATATTTTATTTTCTTACCAGGTTAAATTAAAATAAGGTAAAATTTGAATTAGAGAATAGAAGAAGTTCATAATCATCTGGTTAGGAGCGATCTAAACCAACCCTTTTTGTATACGATTCATCATGCCAACTATTAAACAACTTATTAGAAACACAAGACAGCCAATCAAAAATGTCACAAAATCCCCCGCTCTTCGGGGATGTCCTCAGCGTCGAGGAACATGTACTAGGGTGTATGTGTGACTCGTTCAGATCATGAGCTGGAATAAAAAAGGAAATATTTTCCCAGTATCAATGACTAGGAAGGAATTCTTTCATTCATTATCTAAAAAAAGACCTCCATTGCGTATGAAATTTATTTATGGTTTCCATTGGTGCAAATCCAATCACCTTAATAGGAGATGATAAGCAATTCCCCTTTGGTAGCAAATGGTTATCCATTAAGCGGGGACTTTAGTATTTAAGAAGCAGAAAAGTAGTACTCTCGCTCTTGCACGAACGGCTTAATAGGGTCAGCTACCTAGCCAACTTTCATAATTAAATGCCGTTACTGTATGGGTAGATCTCATTGTGAAAAGATCTATTATTGAACAATTCATGGGTAGAGTCAAAGAATGTGAACTGTACAAGTTACTACTAACATTGCTTAAATTAAATAGGGAAGCGACTCCGGTGTATAGAGAGAACCTCACCGTTTACGAAGTAACCATAGAAACGATGGAACCCGCTATTTTTTTATCCATTTACCTTTAACTACTTAATTTATACTTTGTTTGATACTAAAACTCGATCTTAAATTGAAAATTGAGTTTTTTTGATACCTAGTAGCGATACAATTTCAATTTTTTATTTCGAGGTGAAATGCCCGTAAAAAATCGTGGTTGGGAAGGTCAGAGTAGCAAAAGCCATTGGAATTTTTATTTTATACATCGGAAGAATCCGTTTTGTTATTAATAGACCGGGAAAGGGAAAAAGAATAACTAAAAGAAAATAAATCAATTAGTTATTCATTAAAGTTTAAATTAATTCAATGACCAGAATTAGACGAGGATATATAGCACGGAGACGTAGAACAAAAATTCGTTTATTTGCATCAACTTTTCGAGGGGCCCATTCAAGACTTACTCGAACTATTATTCAACAAAAAATAAGAGCTTTGGCTTCTTCTCATCGAGATAGGGGCAGACAAAAGAGAAATTTTCGTCGTTTATGGATCACTCGGATAAATGCAGTAATTCGAGAGATTAGGGTATCCTATAGTTATAGTAGATTCATAAATGATCTGTACAAGAGGCAGTTGCTTCTTAATCGTAAAATACTTGCACAAATAGCCATATCAAATAAAAATTGTCTTTACACGATTTCCAACGAGATCATTAAATAAGAGATTGGGGGGAATCCGCCGGAATGATTTAAAGTAAAGAAACAGAGGTCCCCGGAGCTTTTTCTCCGGGAAGGTTTAGTAAAAATTGATTATGATATGATAAAGTAGTAAAAATAAACGAACACGTTTCAATAAAAAAATATTTTTTTCTTACGATTTTTTTTACGACGTGTTAATCCAATCTGAATTCTCGAATTTTTCGAACAAAATATCAACCCCGGTTGGGATTCGGATTGGAATTTTGATTCAATCAATTGAGAAGTAATCCTATTTCTTTCGCGTTCGAGGACCTGTAGTTCTAGGAGTAGACTCAGTTCTCTCAAATTGTTTCTCATTATTAAGAAAAGGTAACGAAGATAAAATACGAGCTTGTTTTATAGCAGTAGTAATTAATCGTTGTTGTTTCAAAGTCAATCTATTCACTCGTCTAGATAATATTTTTCCTTGCTCACTAATAAATCGACTAATTAAACTCATGTTTCTATAATCAATTCGATCCCCCGATCCGATTGGGGGCAAACGCCTACGAAAAGATCGCTTGGATTTAAGAAAAAGCTTGGATTTATCCATGGTTTATTCCTTATCTCTAAAATCCTATTTCTTAATTCTAATTTTTGATTTGACAGAAATAGGAGTTGATTGGTTTATGGTTTTTTGAATATTATTATATGTAATTTTTACAGATTTGGTCCACTTTCTTGAAGGGAGGGTACAAACACGCTCTATTTTTTTATCTCCCCATGAATCGTATGTTTGTAACAATAGGGACAGAATTTTCTCAATTCCAATCGACTAGGCGTATTGTGGCGATTCTTTTGGGTAATATATCTAGAAATGCCTGGTGATTCCTTATTAATATCGTTTCGGACACAACTGTTACATTCCAAAATAACTCTTATTCTGGCATCTTTACCCTTGGCCATGAACCTCCTTTAAATTTTGGATTCACTCAATTCTTTCATTTTCGATCCAAAACAAAAAAAAAAAAAGAAGTTGCTGACCCGAAATCAAATTATGTTATGAAAGATTTCGTTGCAATCAATAAAGAAAAATTAAGAATAAGTAATACAAAGATTTCTAACTATCAATATAATCTCAGTATAGTATTTCGTTTAAGTATCTCGTATGATTTTGTTGCCCTCGACCCGATTTCCAGTTCCGTCGTTCTCCCCCCATTAATTTTAATTCGAGCCAAAAAGTTTCAATGCGATTGACTCCACTTTTTTATCTTTCTTTAAAAACTACCAAAAGACCAAAACAAAGAAAGAAAAAGGGGATTAGTCACAGATAATTTCTCTCTAATCTTCTTAAGTCCTTCGCATGCCAATAACTAGAATGAAAAAAAGGGGAATGTCAACGCATCCGGGAATAAGCGATTGATCTCTATCAATAAACCTGCCAAAGAACCGAACCATAGAGTACTTAGCACAGGTGCCACAGAGAGATATGTTTTTATATCTCGCATTGAAAATCCTCCTTTTTTATTGTAATACATATATGATTAGATGCATATGTAGTTAAGGATCACTTGTATTTGTACGTGAAATTCCTAACTAAAATGGATATATAAAATTACCCGGTAGATTAGATTTTCCTTTCCTTACAAGAACAAGAATCTTTCCTTTTTCGGAACATTACCACTAAAGTTTTATTTATATGTTTATATGTTGGGTTTCATTTCATATGTATATAATTCTTTTTTTATTATATGTTATATGAGCCATGAGACCAAAAATAATAACTGACAAGAACATTTGTATATCAATGGAGTAAATATGGAAAACAAGACGTGGATTCTCTACAATGACACTGTAGTCCAATTTAATTGAAAGGGATGTAGCGCAGCTTGGTAGCGCGTTTGTTTTGGGTACAAAATGTCACGGGTTCAAATCCTGTCATCCCTACCTATTACTTAATCCTATGGGCATTAACGAAGGATCAATAGCGATCAATGAAAATAAAATTGGACATACCTAATCTTTGAGTTTATGATATGATACTATAAACGCGTGCAAAATTTATGGGGGTCCAATTAAAATCCTTTTCTTTACGATCTTATCGAGTGTGATAAGAAAGCGCTCTTAGTTCAGTTCGGTAGAACGCGGGTCTCCAAAACCCGATGTCGTAGGTTCAAATCCTACAGAGCGTGGTTTCACTCTTCTTATTCTTAGGTCGAGAATTACAATAAAATGACTTTATTGATTTATTGACTTGAAAAGCAATCTGAATTTGACCTCCTCCTTATCTTTAATCCGCAGGAGGTCAATCAAAGAAAAAGAGATGTTTGTTACTTAATCAAAGGTCCAACTGATCCCCACGCCTATATTGTAAATATGCAGTTACGAATAATCCAGCCAAAGTAATAGGAATTAGACCTAACACGATTCCAAATAGTAAAACTTCAATCATTTTAACTTGTTTGAAAGAGGAAAAAGGGGTAGGTAATATCTATTTCTAAATATTAATCCAAATCAACCATGAATCTCAATAACCAAGAATTTACAATTGCCATGGGAGTAACTATAATCGGGACTCTCACAAAAACATTTATTTTTTTTTTGAATTTTTTATTCAGTCAATTTCAAATAAGTCGTATCTTGTTCAGCCCAATAAATAGAGCCGAGGTTATAGTTAAAGCCGCCAGTAGAAAACCGAAATAACTAGTTATTGTAGGCATGAAAAAGCTAACTGAGATACATTTTATTTATACATATGTTTATGAAACACTTACCTAATTTTCTATTTTTATAGATACGAAGATAATAAAAAAGACCAATTGACAAAAAAAGTCCCAATGGAATTGAAAGTTTTTGCTTTTTGAGTCATTATTCATTATAAATAAGTGGCACTAATAAAGATCAAGTAACATAAGTAAAAAAAAGCTTAATTCATTATCTATGACATCTACCGATCGCAAAATTCCGGATTCATTGAGCAACTCTTGAGTTCTGGAGTCAAATAATAGTAATAAGAATTTTGTCATGGAACAAGAAAAAGGGAAACTCTCCGTGAATCACTATGAAATAAATAAAATTTTGAAAATCCTTTCTATTTTCGTCGTTTATACTCTTTTTAAATAGAGTATTGACTCTATATTTCGATTTTGGAACAAATGGCCTTCTAACAAAAATACCCTTTTATTTGAACTCGTTATATTCAGTAGTAGGTTCGTTAATTGCACATAATATCTCGCATGAAAAGAAATAATGTATGATTGCTCGCAAAATTAAAATAAAAGAAAACTTGTATTTTGGTTCAATTTCAATTCACTTTGTTGTTTTTTAAGGCCTGTAATCTCATTATCTTTTACTTATAGTTATAGGATAGATTTTACATTCCATTTTCCATCTTATGTAGTCCCACCCTTTTAGATAGCTCAAGAGGAAGCTTTGCCTATAATCCAATAACGTTTAATACAAGAACGATTGTCTCGCAAATATTGTTTGTGCCGTTTTTTTCATCGAGTACTTTATACTATTGTTATTGTACTAAATAATCATAATCAATTCCTTTATAAGGGATACGAAAAAGAAAGTAGGAAAATAATTATGCCCCGCTTCTTTTAGATAGTGATTGAAATTTCGTTGCTGTGTCAGAAGAAGGATAGCTATACTGATTCGGTATATTCTAAAGATGCCTTCGGTACACTATTGACGATCTCACAAAGATGAAGGCTCAGCAAGGTTCCATTTACTGAAACCATCTTTCGCGGAATCGATCCCCTTTTGACTGTACAAGATTTTTGGAGTTCAGCATGTCTGGAAGCACGGGAGAACGTTCTTTTGCTGATATTATTACCAGTATTCGATACTGGGTCATTCA